TTGCGGAGTCTATAAATTATACGCCCTCTGGTTGAATCATAACGACTTACTTCGATTTTGACTCTATCTCCTGGTAGTATCCGTATAAAACTACGTCGGATCCTTCCTGAAACATAACCTAGAATCAGATCTTCATTATCTAAACGAACCCGGAACATACCATTGGGAAGTGATTCAGTAATTAAACCTTCATGAATCCATTTTTGTTCTTTCATTCCAGGGAACCCCTTTGAAGTATCAACTAATGGAGGAGGAGTGATATTAGACAATCTGTCCTTACTCTTTTTTTTTCACAAATAGGAAGTTACAGATCCAATTCGGATAGCAGAAGGATTACCATATATAACACAAAATTTCTCCTCCGATTCCTTCTAGTCGAGCCTCTCGGTCTGTCATTATACCTCGAGAAGTAGAAAGAATTACAATCCCCATTCCACCTAAAATCCTAGGAATTCGTTGATAGTTGGAAAAGATTCGTAGACCGGGTCGGCTGATACGTTTTAAAATAGTTCTATATGGTCCTTTCCTATTCCTTCTATGTCGCAGGGTTGAAACCAAGAAATATTTGTTGCTTTCCCGATGTTTCCTCACGTTTTCGATAAAACCTTCTCGTAGAAGTATTTTAACAATGTTTTCGGTGATATTAGTAAATGCTATTCGAACCGTTCCTTTTTTTTCCATGTCAGCATTTCGTATAGAAGTTATTATGTCGGAAATAGTGTCCCTACCCATGACGAACTATAATTATTTGTGCCTCCGAGTTTTGATATAATCAGCATGCTTCTTTTTTTTTTTTCTTTTTTTTTTTTTATGAATTCTTAAAGGTATATGCGTGAGACACAATCTACTAATTAATTGAATATATTTCAGATACACTATTATCTCATGCTCTCATCTATTAGTATTTATAATACCTCGGGAGCTAATGAAACTATTTTAGTAAAATTCAACTGTCTCAATTCCCGAGCAACCGCACCAAAAACTCGAGTTCCTTTTGGATTTCCTTCTTGATCAATGACAACTGCAGCATTGTCATCATATCGTATTATCATACCGTTGTCACGTTTGAGTTCTTTACACGTACGTACAATTACAGCTCTGATCACTTCTGATCTTTCTAGAGGCATATTGGGCACTGCTTCTTTGATTACAGCAACAATAACGTCACCAATATGAGCATATCGGCGATTACTAGCTCCTATGATTCGAATACACATCAATTCTCGAGCCCCACTGTTGTCCGCTACATTCAAATGAGTCTGAGGTTGAATCATATCATTTTAAAAATCTGTTCTTTCAATGCAAAGCAAGGACGAAGAAAAAAAAAAAAATATTTATTGTCCAAGATTGTTTTTTTCATCACAAAGACTTCTTTCCTTTGTTTTCATATCCCTATCCCGCAATAACGAATTGAGTTCGTATAGGCATTTTTGATGCTGCTATTGAAATAGCTTCTCTGGCTATAATTTCTGATACTCCGCCCATTTCATAAAGTATTCGACCCGGTTTAACGACAGATACCCAATATTCAGGAGATCCTTTCCCCGAACCCATACGTGTTTCCGTAGGTCTTAATGTAACGGGTTTGTCTGGAAATATGCGTATCCATATTTTTCCACCACGACGTGCATATCGTGTCATTGCTCGTCGCCCTGCTTCTATTTGTCTAGATGTGATCCAAGCGGGTTCAAGTGCCTGAAGAGCGTATCTACCGAAACAAATACGACTGCCTCGATACGATTTTCCCTTCATTCTTCCTCTATGTTGTTTACGAAATCTGGTTCTTTTGGGGTTATAGTTGATGGTTGTTTCTCAATTCCATCTCTACTACAGAACCGGACATGAGAGTTTCTTCTCATCCAGCTCCTCGCGAATGAAACGATTCATTAAATAATATTACAGATATACATGTATTTAATGAATAATATACTGAATCATGGCATGGGATTTTTTTAGATTTAATCTGTCATGTAGGAATTTTTATATTTGTATATACAACTAATAGTTATAGAGAATTTTTTTTGATTATAACAAATCCTTATTTTGTCTTTTATCGAATATCGACTCGCCAAAAATGGAACAATCCAAACAATCCAATAAGGCTTTCGCGGGCGAATATTGACTCTTTCAATATGTCTTTTATTCGTAGGGTCAGCCCATGACCTCTCGGAATAAATTACTTTGTTCCTGGTTCGTTCCGCCATCCCACCCAATGAATCATTAGGATTCGTTTTCAATAGAATCTTTTGCAGTCATAGGTTCCGTCGTTCCCATTGCTTCTCGATTAATGGCTAGGCCTGAACTCTGCAATGGAGCCCCTAATTCAATTTGTTTCTGAGTCAATCTTCTCAGTTTTTATTGACTCGAGGCTCTTTTTTTCCTATAAACCCGATTCATCTAATTATGTTATGGACGAATCAAATCAGTATTGATGCTTTATTACATTGCCTTTTATAAGCAGATTCATATACCATAGATATTAGAATCCTATTCATAGACC